CCCAGTCAATTCTGTTCCACTTAATCCCTCTTTCATGGCCACATATCTTTACGGCTAAGGAATGGGAAATCTTTCTCCTGTTACATGAATCCAATTTTCAGTTCATCCGGGAAAATCCATCTTTTTCTAAACAATGTCTTTGTCATTTGATCCAATAGCCTCCCGTTAGATAAGAACAGATTTGATAAGTACTGATAACTCGCGGATTGAATATTAGAACGGAAAGATCGATTATATAATGAACTAATGGTTCTAAGCCGTCTCCGTCTCTGGCGATTAATAAAAAATTCGAAGTACTTTTCTTTCGGTTTCTTGCTAAACCCGCGTTTATATAGAGTCTCCCTTTGGGAAGTCAGAAGAAGCCCCTTTGACATCTCTTCATCTGCAAAGAATTCTCGATGTGAAAACAGAAAGACAGAGAGCTCATCGTTGAATATGTAAAAGAGTGGATCTCCAGGGTCCCAAATGAATTGGCCTTTTCGAAAAAAGACTTGTTCTTTGGAAGATCTATCTCGTCCCGGGTACTCCATGGTTTCACTCTGCAAGAACTCCCAATCATTCTCTTGAAGCTCATCCTCTTCATCATATCCATCATCCCCTTCACCAAAAAATGCATAATCAAAATATTCATCATTAACTTCATCAGAAATGATCGGCTTGCCCCGAAATGACCTGGCCCAATAGGGAAATTCCAATTCATTGGGCCTTTCGATCCAATCAAATAGAAAGCCCCAAGGTTGCCATATTCTAGGAGCCCAAACTATGTGATCGACTACATCCTCCGCTAACTGTTGCGGGTCGGTGCCTTCTGCCCATTCTTTAAACTCCGATTCGTAGAGAAATCTACGATCAAAGATACAACGAGATCCATTTTCCATCATCTCTAAGGGATTCCTCGGTTCGGGCTGAAGAAGCGAGGATCCCACCAGAGCGCCTTCTACTACTTCTAATAGGCCATCAACTAGACCAGAATCCGTCTCAACGAGTCTATAAGAAGTGATCCCATTTTTTTCATCGGGTCCGGGTAGAGACCAAAGATCTTGAGCGACCGATCCGGCCGAACAACTCAAAAGATAAAGAAGTATCGTTAATTTCTTCATTCTCGTTCCAAGTTCGAAGAACCATTTGTACAAATAAGGATCCCCTTCGTAACATGATTGCTTCTTCATATAGATAGATATAGGATCTATAAGGCAGCAATTATTTATAAGTACATTTTGTGCAACAGCCCTTCCTATCTGATAGAAAAGGATCCCATGATCCGGAACCGGTCTTACATGGGCTCGCAACTCCCAAGTTTGTCTATGAAGAGCGAATCTAATTGTATTAGTGTCTATAATTGATTTCTTCTGTGTAATACTAATCGATAGGGCCTCATTGGTAATTGCTACAAGATCTCGTGCACTGTAACCCATGGCTATGGACCCGAATCCATTAGTATGGAACATTTTCTTTTCCAAGTGAAATCCCCTAGTATACGAAAGGGTGAAAACGTGCTTTCGTTGTTGTGGAATAAGAAGCCTTCGTATCTTAATGCATGTATTTAATTTATTCGGAGCTATTAGAGCGGGATCCACTTTTTGGGGAATATGGGTCGAAGCAATAACAAGAATATCTCTAGTGGGCCGTCTTTCACAATCCCCGGAGAGATAGTTCAATAATAAACCGAGGGACTCCGACTCATCCACATACAGATCGTGAATGTTTGGAATCCATACTATGCAAGGAGACATTGTTCTTGCCAATTCGAATTGCAAGTTGATAGAAGCTAGGTCTATTTCCAACTCGATGATATACCTAAGTATCTCATCATCCACCGTATATCCCTCCCTCAGCTCCGGGTCCGAGTCCAAGTTCGAATAGTCACGATCATCAATATCATCCACATCTTTCAGCGCATCCATATATTCCTTAGCAGGATCGCTATCATCATCAATACCATCAATATCCACATCATCAAGCGCTTCCATATAGTCCTCAGGATCGAGATCATCAATAACTATTTTAAAATCCAGCTTGTTCAGAAATACCGTAATGAAAGGAAGATAGGAGTTTGTCGCTAGGGATTTGACCAAATAGGATCGTCCAGTTCCTATAGGACCTATCACTAAAATACCCCTAGAGGGGGATAGCGCTAGGCGGAACGAAAAAGGTTTCGGGTTTCCATGAGATGGGAAATTAAAACTATTGGCCCCACACGAGGTTTGTGAATAAGTGATTGTCTGATAATGAGCAAGGAATATCCGTCTTTCTGCTAAACAGGATGTATTGAACTCATAATTCATTAGATCCTTTTGATGAATGTCAACTAAGTATCGTAAGTAAATTGCTCCCACTTGTTCAAACATTTGATAACCATAGTCACTCTTTACTAAACGATCAATATGAGTCAGACTCCATAGAATTTGATCAATCCCTTTTTCTGGCCTTAAGGTGGAGAAATGAAACGAGTAAACTCTCTCTTCATCCAAAAACCAATCACAGGTCTCGATCCAGGATT